CATCGAAATAGCTTTATTAGTTCTATGCTATATGGTATCTGTAGTATTTATCCTTATGAGATACCGTAGAAAATGTACAAAATCAAATGATTTTAGAAATTTAGAAAGAAGGGGGATATAATAAAATTCTTGATTAGATCTTCTCATAGGAACGATTTATTGAATTTGATTGCTGGATCCACAAAAAAAAAAGAGAATGGTCTTATTCAAAACGCCTCGTTATTTTTAACCAATTATGTGCTTCAATATAATTCCCTGGAGTAAGCGCTATAGCTTGTTTCCAATACTCAGCAGCTTGATCGAACCAAGCCTCCGCAATTTCCGAATCGCCTTGTATAATGGCCTGTTCTCCCCGGTCGGAATAGGTTAGTAAATTCCCTCCCTTAGAACCGTACTTGAGAGTTTCCTACCTCATACGGCTCAGCAATCGATTCTTTTTGCGTCCCATCTTCTCTTAATCTATCCTATGCTAACTATTCTATTTTTTCTTGGGTTAACCAGAAGATGTTTATTGCATAAGTTTCCAAATCTAATTTGGATCAATGATTAGTTTTCTCTTTTCTCCCACCTTCAGAAGAATGAAGCATAGATATCCCCCGATATCGTTATAATTTTCTGAAAGGTAACTATCTCGGTTTCGTATTTCATATATGGTATATGAGATTTCTATTTATATAGAATATTTATAGAATATTTGAAAAAGACTTTCCTCCGTTAAGAAAAAAGAACTTACTATCTTTGGGATCTGATGCTACACCGCTGCTCAATACTTTAGTAGATCGACTCTATTACATAAGTTGATTTCTCACTTTTCATATCATGACATAAGTAAGCAGTTCTGAACTGTATTTAACAAATAATAGCTTACTAATGGATCTTTACGGTGCTTTCTCTATCAATTCGACTCTTTATCCATAGAGTATAGTATATAGGCCATACCTATTTCTTCCGATTTTTTTGGTTCTCGCGAAGTCTTTTTCCTTGCTACAGCTGATAAAAATCGTTACTTTGGACGATTCCTATGTAGAAAGCCTATCTTTTTTCTAGTATTTACTAGACGATTAAATCTTTTTTTCTTTCTATAGTGAAGATAGTCGCACGTAATGACAGATCACGGCCATATTATTAAAAGCTTGTGGTAAAAATGGATTTCGTTCTAGTGCCCGGAAATAATATTCCAAAGCTTTTGTATGCTCTCCGTTGCTTGTGTGTATAAGACCTATGTTATAGAGTATATAACTTCGATCATAGGGATCAATTTCTGGTCGCGTAGCTTCATAATAATTCTGTAAAGCTTCTGCATAATTTCCTTCGGATTGAGCCGACATCCGTTACGGTCGTTCATTCTAGTAAAAGAATCTCCGTTCCAGAACCGTACGTGAGATTTTCATCTCATACGGCTCCTCCCTTCTGTGCATAGTACTAAGAGGAATAATTCATGTAATCAAAATTTCACTATTCTCATTATGAACTGACAGGAGCTGGTATTTTTACAAGAAATTTCTAGCCAGCCTTCCCACAAGAGGTTTTTTATTAACACCAATCCTATTAGTGCTAGATAAAAATGGTAACTCCAAAGATTCCTTTGTACTCAACGCTTACGATTTCCAGGAATTAGTCACTTCAACGGTCTTTGATGGTTATACGGGTACCAAAAGTACGAATGAGATGGATCTTTGTTTTCCTAACCATTCTTTTTAGTCCCGATACCAATAAGGAAAAGGGTTATTTATAACAAAGTTTTTGTGTTGTTGATTCCTAGGTGTAGTGCTTTTTCCCCGATGCCACCTATTGGTACTAAATGAAGTAGTATTGACCTACAATACAGAACCTATAGATGTAACCTTTCGCTCAATACTAAAATCTAGAATTGAAGCATCTAAGGCTGCATCAATCGAGGATACACGACAGAAGGAATTGATCTATCTCTAAACTTCACCTTCACCAAGCGTAGGTTTCTTTTACTAATTTGTTTTTTTCTATTCCTAACTACGTTCTTTTTCTCGTAAAACTGAGGGGTAAAAAAAACAAGAAAAAATCAAATCGCACCATCTCTGTAATAGGTAAATGCCTTTTTTTCTCCGGAAGTTGTCGGAATTATTCGTAATAAGATATTGGCTACAATCGAAGAGGTCTTATCAATAAAATTTCCATTTATTCGAGATCTAGGCATAATTAGCAATTCATTCTATAATTCTTCTCATCCCCCTTCGGGGAAAACGATCCCACAAAAAAAGGAATTGTACAGTACAAAATAACATAAAAACAGACTAATTGGAAAAAAGGCGGTGTCCCCCTTTTGGACAAAGATGAAATGAAATATTTGAATCAGATTAGATTTCATTCCAGTTTCGTAGTATACCAATGACTATTACTATTTCATCTAAGTTGAATAACCAAGTTTCCTATGGATTTTGATAACTCGAGAAGTTTTGATTTGGTTATGATCCAAAAAAGAATGGAATAATCATTCCATGATAAAATCAAATTCAAATAAACATCCTTTTTGTTTGCATAACGTGTATGTGACACACCATACAATTGAAATAGAAAGATTCATCGGATGATTCATGAATTCCATGGGTTAGCTGATGAAAGAAGTTGTTGTTGATAAATATGAGATTGGAAAAGAAATTTCTTATTATAGAACCATCGGGCGGTTATACATGTACTACAATTAAGATGAAGGACTCGCTATTCATTCGGGTTTTGGTCAAGAATAACATTCTGTAGGAGAGATGGCCGAGTGGTTCAAGGCGTAGCATTGGAACTGCTATGTAGACTTTTGTTTACCGAGGGTTCGAATCCCTCTCTCTCCGTTTCTTTTCATTCATCAACGTTACCGACTACAATGTATCAAATCAAATAAAAATTGATATCATTATTCTAACGGTAAGACCCTTATTTACATTTACTTATTTAATAGAGATTCTCTAGCCCTAATCCATCCCTGTGATAGGTAAAATACAAATAGAAATATCGTATTGATATTGAAAAAAAGAAAAAGAATCCTATTGCCGATCCTTTTTTGATACGTGAATGAGACAGGGCACAGGGTACTCTATTTACTTCAGCGAAAGGAGTCAAGATTGATATGAACCTTGCTTTTTTATTTTCGTTAGAATCAAGTCTGACGGGAATAATATTCTACGACCAACAACTCATTTATTTTCAGACCGATCCATTTACTATCTATTATTTGATTTACAAATCCTTTATATTGTAAGGAGTCAATAGTCAAATGGTTTGGCAATTCCCCGTGGGGGGATGAAACAAGATAATTTTGAATCAGAGCTTTCGATCTTTCTTTATCCTTCGTAGTAATAATATCTCGGGGTTTGCAACGATAACTTGGTATATCCACTATACGACCATTAACTAAAATGTGTCTATGGTTAACTAATTGTCTGGCTCCAGGAATGGTCGAAGCCATACCTAATCGAAAAAGGATGTTATCCAAACGCATCTCGAGTAGTTGTAGTAAAACCTGGCCTGTTGACCCTTTGGCTTTTCCAGCAATATGCACATATTTAAGTAATTGTTGCTCTGTCAGACCATAATGAAAACGCAATTTCTGTTTCTCTTCTAAACGAATACGATATTGTGATCTTTTTCCAGAGCGCAATTGGGTTTGAAGATCACTTCTGGATCTGGGTCTTTTACTAGTTAGTCCCGGTAAAGCCCCCAGCCGGCGTATTTTTTTGAAACGAGGTCCTCGGTAACGAGACATATAAAGGCTCCTTTTTGATTCACTTTTCTTTGACAAAAAGATATAAATTCAGACTGAACTAAAGGATTAGCAAAGCAAAACGAAATTTACTAAAGTCCTACAAAACAGAATCAAAGAAATCTTATCAATATTCGGATTTTTTGTATATATAGGAAATTTAGGAAATTCAAGCGAAGGTTACGTTTTCCAATTTTTTCTGTAGAGATCTAATTGTTCTAGTCAACTTTTTTATTCATAGCTATAGCTGCAAGTTACCATGACATAATAGATTGGTGACCCGACATTTAGAGAAAGCGAGAGTAGAGATTTTCAATCATGGAAATAAAAAAATCGATAAAGAAAAAGAGCCGGCTATCGGAATCGAACCGATGACCATCGCATTACAAATGCGATGCTCTAACCTCTGAGCTAAGCGGGCGGATATAAGAGCAATAGTGTATAGGAATACAGGAAACTATCGGATCTTAGTTATTACCTAGTGATTATTCTTATTATTTCATTTATTGATTATTTCAATTTCTTCTATTTCTTAGTTATTAGTTATATATTTTCTATTCTATTTAGAAAAATTCTATTTCTAAAATAGAAAAGAAAACTATTTAGATCTAGATAAATTAGATATCTAAATAGAAATTCAATTCCATATTCATATAATCCATATTCATATTATTCATATAATATTCATATATATATATATATGAATATATGAAAATGAATATATGAAAATAAAATATCAATATATCAATCAAATTAGAATTTAGAATTCGAAATGAAAAAAAAAAGAATGAATATCGACCGTTACACTATACCAAAGATTACTGTAAAAATGAAGGAGGAGTAAAGGCATATATATCTATGTGGGATATATCTATCCGTATTGAATTGCGGATACATCAATGATAGAATCATTTCGTATTGAAACAAATAGGGTTCATCCAATAGAGATGAAATGATAGAATAGAGGGTGGGCAAAAAAATAAAATAGCAGCATACACTTTTTCGATATAGAAATATAGAAATCATTACCTAATGAATTCAATAGTGCCAAGATAAATGAAAGAGGTGGATGGAATTACAACTGGATTCTTGTCTCAAAGGAAAGGGGGATATGGCGAAATTGGTAGACGCTACGGACTTGATTGGATTGAGCCTTGGTATGGAAACCTGCTAAGTGGTAACTTCCAAATTCAGAGAAACCCTGGAACTAAAAAAGGGCAATCCTGAGCCAAATCTTTTTTTGAGAGAAAAAATGATGGAAAATGAGAATAAAAAGGGATAGGTGCAGAGACTCAATGGAAGCTGTTCTAACGAATGAAATTGACTACGTTACGTTAGTAGCTAAAAACCTTCTATCGAAATGACAGAAAGGATAACCTTATATGCGCCTAATACGTACGTATACATACTGACATAGCAAACGATTAATCACAACCCAAATCTGATATTGAATTCTATTCTGTATCTCTATATATGAAAATAGAAATATTCTATATAGATTATAGAAATATATATATATATTCTATTATCTTAAGAATTATCTTAAGAATTAGATTAAGAATCTATCTATTTCTTCATTCTATTATTCTAATTATTCTAGAATCTAATAATAGAATACTATTTCTATATTCTTTCTTTCTTATTTATATTACTCTTAATATGAGTAATATTAAGAGAGTAATAGTATGAGATAAGGACCTATAGAAACCCTCTATTAATTAGAATCATAGAGATCAAAAAATCTATGAAAAATGGAAGAGTTATTGTGAATCAATTCCAATTGAAGCTGAAAAAAGAATCGAATTCGAATATTCAGTGATAAAATGATTCATTCCAGAGTTTGATAGATCTTTTGAAGATTAATCGGACGAGAATAAAGAGAGAGTCCCATTTTACATGTCAATACCGACAACAATGAAATTTATAGTAATAGGAAAATCCGTCGAATTTTTAAATCGTGAGGGTTCAAGTCCCTCTATCCCCAATAAAAAGCCCATTTTACTTCCTCGCTCTTTATTTATCCTCATCCTCTTTCTTTTTTTTTTTTCATCAGTGGCTCAGTTTAAACAAAATGAAATATCTTTATCATTTCATTCACTCTGTTCTTTCACAAATGGATCCAAATAGAAATACTCGTATCTTCTTCCAATCCAATCTCATTTGTTTTGTATAGTACGATATGAACATATATGTTCAAGGAATCTCCGTTATTGAATCATTCATAGTCCATATATTTTTCCTTACATTTACAAAAAAAGTCTTCTTTTGGAAGATCTAAGAAATTCAGGGGTTAGGTCCAATTTGTTAAGATTTTATTTTTTAGTTTTTTTTTCATTGACATAGATATAAGTACTCTGCTAGGATGATGCACGGGAAATGGTCGGGATAGCTCAGTTGGTAGAGCAGAGGACTGAAAATCCTCGTGTCACCAGTTCAAATCTGGTTCCTGACACGTGAATAATGTATCGGATAGATATTCATACCTCATACAAATGAAATTAATTCATTGAGACGGATCGGGATAGATATTCTTTACTTTCTTTTTCATTTGTATTTTTTTCCTCTCTGTTCATACTTTTCTTATTCCAAAAGTATGTGAAATTTTCGTATATATCTCAAATCTAATAGCTAAAAAAGATTAGCTAAAAGGATTCAATAAAAGAGTGGAAGGATAGGAATAGAAAGGATGTATTTCAGACACAGTACAAAGAAACTCCGATTCTTATCATTTTGCATTTCTTCATTTCGTCTCTTCTGTCTTTTCTTTCAAATTTCATATTTTTTTTGTCACTCTTGCTCAAGTTACTTTCTGGGATCCCCACTAAGTGATGCGCGCGGTACAAAGTTCATGGTGCAGAATTCTTTTGAGTCATCCTATTTTTTCTGCTCATACGAAATGTATATTATATGATATCTTCCCAATTGGGGAATAGCAATGAGAGCCTCTTTTTCTTTTTTTCTTTTAGCCCCTCCCTCCACAATACGAATGAAAGTCCAGTTACTCTGTTTCATCTAAAAGGGGAATGCCAAGATGCTCATTGATTGAAATTGAAATGAAATCTGGAATCGTGTCGTATAAGTAAAAAAGTGGTTTTTTATCAATCAATGAGCATCTTGAATTTCATAGAAATTGGGCGTAATATAATCTTTACGTAAGGGCCAGCCTATCCAACTTTCAGGCATCAAGATACGTTTAAGGCGAGGATGATTCTCATAAGAAATTCCCAACATATCATAAGATTCCCGTTCCTGAAAATCAGCACTTCTCCAAATCCAGAAAACTGACGGGGTTTGAGGATTACTCCTGGGAGCAAATACTTTTATGCATACCTCTTCTGGTTTATCTATACCATACTGTATTTTCGTAAGGTGATACACACTAGCTAAAAATCCGCCTGGTGCTACATCATAGGCACACTGGGAGCGTAAATAATTGTAACCATATACATATGAAATGACAGCAATGGAATCCCAATCCTCGGTTTTTATTTGTAAAGTCTCTATTCCTCGGCAATCAAAGCCTAAAGATCTATGAATTAGCTCATGCTTATAAAGTAAAGACTTATCTTACTTCTCTTTTTTATATTTCATATTGATCTTCTATCTTAGAAATAGAATTAGAAATAGAAAGTGAAAGTAAAGAATCTCTTATCTTATAGTAAATGAAGAAATTCAATAATTAAGAATTACAAATTGAATTTTCAATTCAATGAAAAAAAAGAAGAAAAAGAAATAAGAAATCTAGTCTATTATTTATATGATATGTATGATATGGATTTATATGATATGAAAATAGAGTACTAAAATCGCGTTTTGGAATGAAAAAAAATCCCTAAACCCACTCAACTCTTATCTTAGAATTTAGAATATAAGAATATAGAAGAAGGAACATTGATGTATTTAGGAATAATGAATTATCCCTACATTATCTTTGAAACAAATTGAAAGAATCTCTTAGGTTTGTTGTTCCGCCAAAAAAGGATTAGTCATAGGGCTTCTACTTAGTCATAGGGCTTCTACAAAGACTTAAGATCAATAAAGAATAGGTCCTAGATCCATGGCGACTTAGGATTGGGTTGGGTCAGGTTGAAGTCTTGAGACAGGATTCTTTCATAAATTGACCGGGATTGGCAAAGCAAAAAAGAGTGTTAAATCTTTGATCATGGACAGGAAAAGAGGAAAAATATCATATGTAATTCATTCATGAAAGTGGATGAAGAGAGATGGGTATTTTATCCGATATTTGACAAATACCAATTCAGTCCGTTGGAATGAATTATTGTGTTTATTTTCTTGACTAAACAAAAATGGAATGTATTAGGGCTATACGGACTCGAACCGTAGACCTTCTCGGTAAAACAGAGAAAACTGATTATTATCGAAATGATTCGAACTGTTTCAAAGACCCAACATGCATTTTGTTGCATTGGGCTCTTTCATCAACTGATGTAAAGATCAGTTAGTCCACCATATTTTTTCTTTAGAGGAAGATAAGAAGATAATGAGATGGCTCCATGTGCTCTGATTCATTATTTGTATCCTGATCTAGGAGCAATACCAAAGTTTTCAAAGAAGGGTGACCTTTATTTAGGTCTGCCTTTGGCCTAGATCAACCTAAGTGAAATGCAGTCTCTATCGCTCCGCTGCAAGAGTAAAATATGAGACTTCATACACCTCAAAGCTCATAGGACGAAAAGAGGTTCTTTTGAGATCCTTATACTCATTATGCCTGGCATTGAATGGACTGAGCATTTACCTTACAATGGTAGGTTCTATTTGATTTGGCACCGGAATTCGCACCTGAACCGGATCAAACCAAATTTGTCAGGCTATTTTTCTCTTGTTCTCTCGAATCTACGGAGTAAGACATCGACTTCTCAAAAAGATCAATTATGGTCATTGCATAATGGGCTCCCTTGAAAAACATTGGCGCACGTGTAAACGAGGTGCTCTACCTAACTGAGCTATAGCCCTTGTTATAACCATTTTAACATAGAGACAATTTCTTGTCAAGAAGGATATCCCATAATTCCACATGATAACTCTCTGATCCATTTATGTTTACTGGTAAAAGATTTATATTGCTTAGAAAACATATTTTCCCTATAATCCATCGAAGTGATGGAGACCCTTTTTGTGGTTATAAATGACCTACTTAACCCAGTGGTTAGAGTATTGCTTTCATACGGCGGGAGTCATTGGTTCAAATCCAATAGTAGGTAGAACTTATTAGATACCGGATTCCATGGTATCTAATAAGTTTTTCTACCCATCCTCTTTTTTTCGTTCTATCATCAGATTAATCAAATTAGACTTCATTGTGTTCAATTTGTGGAATCAAGATGTAGTGTGTAGTGTCTAATAAAGAACTCTTTTGATTTTGATTGAATATTGAATGTATTGACTACTAATAGGAAATCACTTTGACAGCTTCTACTCGTGTCCTAGCTCGTCTGAGAGCTAGATTTGCCTCAATTGCTTGTCTCTTACCCTCAGCTCTACTCAAGTTAGCTTCAGCTATTTCAAGAGTTTGTTGAGCTTCTTGTGGATCAATGTCAGTACTAATTTCCGCACCATTTCCTAAAATGGTGATCTCATTATTACTTATTCTAGCGAAACCGCCCATAAGAGCCACCGTTAACCATCGGTCGTTTAGCCGTATTCTCAAAAGACCTATATCTACAGCCGTGGCAATGGGGGCATGGTTTGGTAATATCCCAATTTGTCCACTATTAGTAGATAAAATAATCTCTTTCACTTTGGAATCCCAAATCATTCGATTAGGAGTCAGTACACAAAGATTTAAGGTCATTTCTTCAATTTGCTCTCCTCTTCTAAGTTCATAGCTTTCGCGGTAGCTTCATCGATGTTACCCACCAAATAAAAGGACTGCTCGGGAAGACCGTCTAATTCTCCGGAAAGGATGAATTGAAACCCCCGAATTGTTTCTGCGAGACCAACATATTTCCCCGGAGAACCAGTAAAGACTTCTGCCACAAAGAAGGGTTGTGATAAGAAACGCTCAATCTTGCGTGCTCTTGCTACAGTTAAACGATCTTCTTCGGATAATTCGTCCAACCCAAGGATAGCTATAATGTCCTGAAGTTCTTTGTAACGTTGTGAAGTTTGCTTAACCCTTTGCGCAGTTTCATAATGTTCCTCGCCAACGATCCGAGGTTGTAACATAGTTGACGTTGAATCCAAGGGATCTACTGCTGGATAAATACCTTTGGCAGCTAATCCTCTTGATAATACGGTAGTAGCATCTAAATG